ATGAGTCACGAAATGCTATGGTTCGTACATATGATTTCAAAATTGATTCAGAAGTAATTCGTGAGATCGTGCACCTTTCTTTCCTAGTTATGAAGAAAAAATAAATCAAATTAAAGTGCAGTTGGTTGGATCCAGCCTATTATTGAAATAAACAACTCGCACACACTCCCTTTCCAAAAAAGATCAATACACCCAGTACTACACTTAGATTTATTGGATTTGTTGCTAAAATATCGGTATTAAATCCAAAACCCCCGGCGGATGGCCAGTGACCCAAGGAAACGAAGGAATCCGTTACATTTTTCATATGATCTCCTCTTATAGATAGGACTAACAAAATTTAATATAGCTCTTTTTGTATTACCTTACCCCTTTGTTTTATTAATTTCCTTATTTCTCAATTGATTTCTTTATTTCAATTCAAGTTCCCAATCAGAAAGAAAATACTTAAATTAAACTTAAGTAGTTTAGTATTAGGTTCCAGGTCTCATGTCAATTGCTAAATACCGCATTTGTTGCAAGGCTTCCTAACCTAAAATAAAAACAAAAGGGTTTCCGTTGGACTAAGAGCGGGAAGGAAGAAAGCGAGTGGATCTGCCAATTCCTGATCCTCAAATTAGTCCTTCCCATGGGGAGTATTGTCTCAACGAATAATTGAAAATTATTTTATTGTAGGAGTTAAATCTTGATATAATTTGAAAAAGCAAGCGACAAAACCCAGGTAATACAATAAGAAAAAAAAAACTTTCACATTTCTAGGATTAACCTAAACAAAAGGATTTGCAAATAAAAGTGCTAATGCCACGACCAGTCCATAAATTGTTAAAGCTTCCATAAAAGCCAGACTTAGCAATAAAGTACCTCGTATTTTACCCTCTGCCTCTGGTTGTCTCGCGATACCTTCTACGGCTTGTCCTGCAGCAGTACCTTGACCAACTCCAGGTCCAATAGAAGCCAGCCCTACGGCCAATCCAGCAGCAATAACGGAAGCGGCAGAAATCAGTGGATTCATGGTAAGCTCCTCACAAAAATAAAGAAATGGTTAATGATACAATCAACCAATGAATTCTGACTTATTATTCCTTCCATTACTAAAGTCGATCCGGTCGAAATAGCTAAGACCTACGAATTAAAGTAATGAGATTGTTAAATCATCAGAACTACTTCGATATTTCATTTTATATTCCTATCCATGGAGTCTTTATCAATCCATAAGGCTCTAATTCTTTTATTTCTTTATTCCGAGCCATTTTTTCAATTCCATTATTTCAATTCTTCACGCTTTCTCTTCTATATACCATGCCCAATTTCGTCTGTTTATTCATTCGTTCCAGACGAAACAGAAAGACTTATATGGAAACCCCCATCTAAATTCACGGTGTGGTAGGTAGGAAAAGAAATAAGAAAAGAAATAAAAAAATAAAATATGAATTGTTTCTATATAACTAGTAAATATCTAATATCACATATACATGTCTTTCTTCCATACCGTAAACCAAACATTTGGATTTTCTATTCACTCGGATTCTGGAATTTTTCTTTGAAACATGCATAAGAATTGGTTTATAGCCATTACATATACTTAGGTTAACCCCCTAACTCTTTTTTTTTTTACAATTCCAAAATATCGTAATCTTTTTTACTACTACTCTAGATCGTATATACTATATTTGTATCTATTTTCTGTTCCAAAATAGTTTATCCGAACCGTCCATACACTGTGTTGGGAAAAGCTAAAAAAAGATTTTGTTTGAAAGCTAGTCAATGATGACCCTCCATGGATTCACCTATATAAGCCGCAGCTAAAGTTGCAAAAATAAGAGCTTGAATACCACTCGTAAATAATCCAAGGAACATGACAGGTATAGGAACTACTGAAGGTACTAAAGAAACAAGAACAACAACTACCAATTCATCAGCCAATATATTACCAAAAAGTCGAAAACTTAGTGATAGGGGTTTTGTAAAATCTTCTAGGATGTTAATAGGTAAAAGGATTGGAGTTGGTTGAATGTATTTACCGAAATAACCCAATCCCTTTTTTGTAAGACCCGCATAGAAATATGCCATTGACGTCGGTAAAGCTAAAGCAACAGTAGTATTTATATCATTCGTGGGTGCGGCTAACTCCCCGTGGGGTAACTGTAAGATTTTCCGAGGTAAAAGAGCCCCTGACCAGTTAGAAACAAAAATAAATAAGAACATAGTCCCAATAAAGGGCACCCAAGGACCATATTCTTCTCCAATTTGAGTTTTACTCAAGTCCCGAATGAATTCAAGGACATATTCGAAGAAATTCTGACCGTCAGTAGGAATGGTTTGTGGATTTCGAACAGCTATAGCGGCTGAACCTAGTAAGATAGCCATTACAACCCAAGAAGTAATAAGTACTTGGGCATGTACCTGGAAACCTCCGATTTGCCAATAGAAATGTTGGCCTACCTCCACACCGGATATATCGTATAGCCCCTTTAGTGTGTTGATGGAACATGGTAGAACA